AAAAAGGAATATTTGCCAAAAATAAATGATCCTTTCTTAAATGGACCCTATCGTGGAATAATAAAAAAATGCTTTTCACCCTCTATTATAAATGAAACTGTAGTCCAAAATTGGATAGATGGAATTTTTATAAATAAGATTCATAGTATTCTTCGTAATGATTATAATTACCACGAATTTGAACAGAAAAAAGATACATTAAAAAAAAAATCAATATCAAAAGAAATTAGGCATTTCATGCCTTTAATGAGTCCATTTTCTGGGGAATCAACATTCAATCGGAAAGGAATTCATTTACTTCTAGAAGAAGAACAAATTAGTTCAGAAGATCAAGAACAATTTTTAAAATTTTTAGTTGATGCAATCATAGGACTAAAAATAAATAATAAAAAAATAAAAAAATCTAAATCTATTGGAATAACAGAAATTAGTAAACAAGTTCCATGCTGGTCATACAAATTAATTGATGATTTAGAGCAGGAAGAACAAAAAAATGAGGACGACGTACCAACAGATCATCAAATTCGCTCAAGAAAAGCTAAACATGTCGTTATTTTTAATGCTAACGAACATAATATCGATATTGATAACATCAATTCCAATACGTCTGATCAAATAGAAGAAGTAGCTTTGTTACGTTATTCACAGCAATCTGATTTTCATCGAGACATAATAAAAGGTTCCATGCGGGTTCAAAGACGTAAAATAGTTATTTGGCAATTATTTCAAGCAAATATACATTCACCCCTTTTTTTAAATAGAATAGAAAACTTCTCATTATTTTCTTTTAATATTTCAACATTAATTAAACGGATTTTTAAAAATTATATAGAAAAAAATAGAGAATTTAAAATTTCTTATTATTATACCGAAGAAAAAAAAAAAGAAGAAGAGCAACAAAGAGAAAATGAATACAAAGAAGAAAAAAGCAAAGAAAAAACACGAATAGAAATAGCTGAAGCCTGGGATACCATTCCATTTGCTCAAGTAATAAGAGGTTTGATGTTAGTAACCCAATCAATTATTCGAAAATATATTCGATTACCTGTACTCATAATAGCAAAAAATATAGGTCGTCTATTCTTACTCCAACGCCCTGAGTGGTCTGAGGATTTCGAAGAGTGGAAGAAAGAAATACATGTTAAATGTACCTATAATGGTGTTCAGTTATCAGAAACAGAATTTCCTAAAAACTGGTTAAACGATGGTATTCAGATAAAGATACTATTTCCTTTTTGCCTAAAGCCTTGGCATAGATCGATGCTAAGACCTTCTTATCAATATAAAATGAAAAAACAAAATCAAACAGATAATTTTAGTTTTTTAACAGTTTGGGGAATGGAAACTGAACTTCCCTTCGGTTCCTCCCGAAAACGACCCCATTTTTTTCAACCTATTTTTACCGAACTCGACAAAAAAATTATAAAATTTACAAAGAAATGGGTTCAAGTTTTAAAATTTTTCAAAGCAAAACTCGAATTTTTGCTAACTGTTCCAAATGAAATTTTTATTAAAAGCCTTCTACTTTTACTTTTTAAAAAAAAAAAAAAATTAAGGGTAAGTCCAATTCGAGTATTTGGATTGAGAGACGAATCCATTGAAATAAAAAAAGATTCGGCAATCAATAATAATATAGTTCATGAATCATCCATTCAAGACGGATTCATGAATCAGACAAGTTATTCAGATTCAGTATCAGAACAAAAAAAAAAGGATCTGGCTAATAGAACAAGGACAATCAAAAATAAAATAGAAAAATTTTCAAAAGAAAAAAATTTTAAAACTCTAAAATTAATTCGTCAGCCTAACAAAACACATTATGGTACTAAAAATTTTGAATCACCCCAAAATCTCGGTCAGATATTAAAAAGAAAAAATACTCGATTAATTCGTAAATCAAATTATTTTAAAAAATTTTTTAGGGAAAGGTTATTCGTAGATCTATTTCTATATATTATTAATATTCCCCGAATTAATATAGAATTTTTTCTTGAATCAACAAAGAATTTGAGTGAAAAACGCCTTGACAATAATGAAAAAATAAAAGAAAAGGTTGAGAAAACAAATAAAAAAACAATTCAATTCATAAAATCACTTTTATATTTTGTTAGTCATATTAATAAGAATTCAAAGATTCTTTCGGATTTCTCTTTTTTGTCACAAGCATATGTATTTTATAAATTATCACAAGCCGAAGTTATCAACTTATACTTATATAAGTTAAGGTTTATCTTTCAATATCGCGGAACGTTTTTATTTCTAAAAAACGAAATAAAAAATTATTTTGTAACACAAGTAATAACTTCTTCTAAGTTAAATAAGTTAAAGCCTAAAAAACTTCAAAATTATGGACGGACTCAATGGAAAAACTGGTTAAAATTAAAAAGTAATTATCAATATGATTTATCTCAGCAAAAATGGTCGCAATTAGGACTACAAAAATGGCGCAATCGAGTCACTGAATATTGTGAGGTTGAAAAGAAAAATTTACAAAAAAACAAAAGGAATTCAGATAAAAAAGACCAATTACTTAATGCTAAAAATATAAAAAATTCCGAAAACTATTTATTGCTCGATCAAAAATATAATTTAAAAAAAAACGATAAATATAATATTTTAGCATATAATTTCATTTTTTATGAAGATAAGAAGGATTCATATAGTTATGGCGAACCATTACAAGTAAATAAAAACCAAGAATTATTTTATACTTATAATTATTACATATCTACAAACAAATTAATTGATATGTGGTGGAGTATCCCTATTACTAATTATTTAGGAATAAATATTATTCCGGATATAGATAAAAATACAAATAGAAAATATTTTGATTGGAAAATTATCCATTTTTGTCTTAGAAAAAAAATGGACATTGAGGCTTGGATCAATATTAGTAGCAGGAGTACTGAAAATACTAAGACTGAAACGAAAAATTATAAAATTGTTGATAAAATTGAAAAGAAAGATCTTTTTTACCGCACAATTTATCAAGAAATAAAAAAATCCCATAAAAATAAAATATCTTTTGATTGGATGGGAATGAATGAAGAATTACTAAGTCATCCTATATCGAATCTGGAATTTTTGCTCTTCCCAAAATTTTTATTGCTTTATAATGCATATAAAATGAAACCGTGGGTTATACCAATAAATTCAATTTTTTCAAATTTTAATGTAATTTATAATTTTAGCGAAAAGAAAAACATCAATAGAACGAAAAAAACAAATCCTTTTACAACATCTAGAATATTAAATGAAATAAAATCTATGGAATTAGAGAATAGGAATCAAGGCGAAAAAGAAGTCATAAGTCAAAGAGATTCCGGATCCGATGTTAAAAAAAATTCTGAGTTTGTTATCTCAAAGCACCAAAAAGATATTCAAGAAAATTATATAGGATCAGATATTAAAGGGCGTAGGAAAAAAAAACAAAACAAGAGTAGTACAGAAGCAGAACTCGATTTCTTCCTTAAAAGATATTTGCTTTTTCAATTGAGATGGGAGGGTTCTTTGAATCAAAAATTGATCAATAATATCAAAGTCTACTGTCTCTTGCTTAGATTGACAAATCCCAGAGAAATTACAATATCCTCGATTGAAAGAAGAGAAATGAGTCTGAATATAATGCTGATTCAGCAAGATTTAACTCTTCCACAATTGATAAAAAGGGGGATATTTAGTATTGAACCCATTCGCCTGTCTGTAAAGGGCAACGGACAATTTATTTTGTACCAAACCATAGGTATTTCATTGATTCATAAAAGTAAACACCAAAAAAATAAAAAAAGAAACATCGACAGTATTGATAAGAAGAATCCAGATGAATGGATTCCAAGGTATAAATTTGATTTACTTGTTCCTGAAACTATTTTATCACCTAGGCGTCGTAGAAAATGGAGAATTCTAATGTGTTTGAATTCAAGTAATAATAATGGTATATATAGGAATGCAGTATCTTATAACAGGAATCATATACAAAACTGTAGTCAATTTTTTGATGAAAACAAAGATCTTAGGCACGAAAACAATACAGTTATAAAGTATAAAGTCTTTCTTTGGCCTAATTATCGACTAGAAGATTTAGCCTGTATGAATCGTTATTGGTTTGATACTAATAACGGCAGTCGTTTTAGTCTATTAAGAATACGTATGTATCCACGATTTAAAATGCATTTATGATAATTTTATATCTTCACTATTATCATATATCAGAAGAGATGCCTACGCGTCTTGTCTTCAATTCTGATATACGATAATAATTTGATGACGTATCAATTCAATTAGATTTATAAAGGAATCACCATAATTGTTTTTAATAAAAAATAAGAAAATGTATATACCAGTTTAAAAAGCTGGCATTATTATTACTGATTGATAAAATTTAATATTTAGGAGTAAGGAAGGTTAAGAATTTATGAATAAAAATGCATTTATATCCTCGATTTCACATGAAAAAAAAGAGGAAAACAGGGGATCTATTGAATTTCAAGTTTTCTGTTTTACCACTAAGATACGAAGACTTACTTTACATTTGGAATTACATAAAAAAGATTATTCATCTCAGAGAGGTCTACGAAAAATTCTAGGAAAACGTCAACACCTACTGGTTTATTTATCAAAGAAAAATAGAGTACGTTATAAAGAATTAATCAGTGAATTGAACATTAGAGAGCTAAAAACCCGTTAATTTTAAGAGTTGTTTTGAATTATTTGATTTATTATATCTTGAATTTTTATGAACTTTTTTTAATCCATGTCAAAATGAATTCCGGAAAGAATAATTGGGACAAAACCTATGACTGTACCAACTACAAGAAAAGACCTCATGATAGTTAATATGGGCCCTCACCACCCATCAATGCATGGCGTTCTACGACTTATTGTTACTTTAGACGGCGAAGATGTTATTGACTGTGAACCTATATTGGGTTATTTACACAGAGGGATGGAGAAAATTGCTGAAAACCGAACAATTATACAGTATCTTCCTTATGTAACACGTTGGGATTATTTAGCTACTATGTTCACAGAAGCAATAACGGTAAATGGACCCGAGCAATTGGGCAATATTCAAGTACCTAAAAGAGCTAGCTATATCAGAGTTATTATGTTGGAGTTAAGTCGTATAGCTTCTCATTTGTTATGGCTCGGCCCTTTTATGGCAGATATTGGGGCGCAAACCCCCTTTTTCTATATTTTCAGAGAAAGAGAATTAGTATATGATTTATTTGAAGCTGCCACCGGTATGAGAATGATGCATAATTTTTTTCGTATTGGCGGAATAGCTGCCGATCTACCTTATGGGTGGATAGATAAATGTTTAGACTTTTGTGATTATTTTTTAACGGGACTTGCTGAATACCAGCAACTGATTACGCGAAATCCTATTTTTTTAGAACGAGTTGAAGGAGTTGGCTTTATTTCCGAAGAAGCGGCAATAAACTGGGGCTTATCAGGACCAATGCTACGATCTTCCGGAATAGAATGGGATCTTCGTAAAGTTGATCATTATGAGTGTTATGATGAATTTGATTGGGACGTCCAATGGCAAAAAGAAGGGGATTCATTAGCTCGGTATTTAGTACGAATAGGTGAAATGGCAGAATCCATCAAAATTATTCAACAAGCTCTAGAAGGAATTCCGGGGGGTCCCTATGAGAATTTCGAAATTAGACGCTTTGATAGGATAAAAGATCCTGAATGGAATGATTTTGACTATCGATTCATTAGTAAAAAACCGTCTCCTACTTTTGAATTGTCGAAACAAGAACTTTATGTAAGAGTCGAAGCCCCAAAGGGGGAGTTGGGGATTTTTTTGATAGGGGATCAGAGTGTTTTTCCTTGGAGATGGAAAATTCGACCACCCGGTTTTATCAATTTGCAAATTCTTCCTCAGTTAGTTAAAAAAATGAAATTGGCTGATATTATGACAATATTAGGTAGCATAGATATCATTATGGGAGAAGTTGATCGTTGAAATGATAATTGATACAACAAAAATACAAAATAGCAACTCTTTTTACAGATTGGAATCCTTAAAAGAGATTTATGGGACTATATGGATACTTTTCCCTATTTTGATTCTTGTATTGGGAATCACAATAGGCGTACTAGTAACTGTATGGTTAGAAAGAGAAATATCCGCGGGTATCCAACAACGTATTGGACCTGAATATGCGGGTCCTTTGGGAATTCTTCAAGCTTTAGCAGACGGAACAAAACTTATTTTTAAAGAAAACCTTCTTCCATCTAGAGGGGATACACGTTTATTTAGTATCGGACCCTCTATAGCCGTCATATCAATTCTACTAAGTTATTCAGTAATTCCTTTTGGGTATCATCTTGTTCTAGCGGATCTCGGTATTGGTGTTTTTTTATGGATCGCTATTTCAAGTATTGCTCCGATTGGGCTTCTTATGTCAGGATATGGATCAAATAATAAATATTCCTTTTTAGGTGGTCTACGGGCTGCTGCTCAATCAATTAGTTATGAAATACCATTAACTCTATGTGTGTTATCAATATCTCTACGTGTGATTCGTTAAGACATACGTCTTTTTAGGCTTCTAAGAAAAAATGTTGAATTTCTACGCAACGTATTAAACGGATCTCCTAATTTTTTATTCACTTATTTTTTTAACTTCTAGGGGTGATAAATTAAACCAGATAGTTAGATGAGTGCAAAAAAAACAGCTTATAAATTTGCCGTAAAAAAAATCTCATTTCCTATGTACATAGGCTAAGCGAAAATAAACATAAGCAGACAAGACTGTTTATCCCCAAGATAAATTAAAAATTATAACTTGAAGCGGGTTGAAAAAATTTTTATGGAGTTTTTACTATAAATAAAAACAACCATATTATGATATAGATTGAGTAAAAAGAAGTGGATGATTAGGAACACCAAAGTACACAAAGGATTCGTAATAGAGATTATCTAAATTATTCTAAGTTTACATAAACGAAATACTAATTGAGGCTTTAAATTGGTAGAAATTATCAAGCAGTACTCCCAAAAATTCCGATCCAGAGTATGCTCCTATCCACCCATTAAGTAAATAACTATCAGGAACGAAGTAATCCTTTAACTTTTTTAAGCCTAAATAAAAGAATAAAAGAAAAAAAAAAGAATACAAGAAATAAAAAAATAGACGAAAAATTTTTAATAAACAAACTATTTTTTTAGATATACATTCCATATTCATGGAAATGTCATTTTTGTTATGGCATAAATCATGAATGAATGTTTAAATCTTTTTTTAAAATAAATTTTTTATTTTTATTCATATTAAAAGAGTATCTTATTCAAGAATTAAGTTATTACTCAAAAAGTATTGCGTCAGTCAAAGGATGAGATCTATTCTGAAGCACTTTTCTATTATCGCAGACAGAATTCCATTGGTTTAATTCCGGAGCTTTCGGTTTATTTTTACTTTATATATCCTACAACGATATCCGTAAAGAATATCGAATCAATCCTTAGATTTATTTATGGCTCTCGAGGAGCCGTATGAGGTGAAAATCTTATGTACGGTTCTGTAATAGCGATGACAAGAGTAATCTCATCGTCGACTATGATTATCTAACAGTTCAAGTACAGTTGACATAGTTGAGGCGCAGTCAAAATATGGTATTTTAGGGTGGAATTTGTGGCGGCAACCTATAGGATTTATTGTTTTTATAATTTCTTCTCTAGCAGAATGCGAGAGATTACCCTTTGATTTACCAGAAGCCGAAGAAGAATTAGTAGCAGGTTATCAAACCGAATATTCAGGTATTAAATTTGGTTTATTTTATGTTGCTTCCTATCTAAATCTACTAATCTCCTCATTATTTGTAACAGTTCTTTACTTGGGTGGTTGGGATTTTTCTATTCCAAATATATTCATTCCTGAGTTTTTTGAAATACATAAAACGGAAGGAGTCTTTGGAACGACATTTAGTATTTTTATTACATTAATGAAAACGTTTTTGTTCTTGTTCATTCCTATCGCAACAAGATGGACTTTACCTAGACTGAGAATGGACCAATTATTAAATCTTGGATGGAAATTTCTTTTACCTATTTCTTTAGGTAATCTATTATTAACAACTTCTTCCCAACTTCTTTCATTATAAAAAAACGATAAGATTTGATACTCACTAGAATTATTATTTGTCTGAAACAAGAGAACGAAACAAAATCTTCTTTTTTATTTTGATATTTACTATATGTTCCCTATGGTAACCGGGTTCATCAATTATGGTCAACAAACAGTACGAGCGGCAAGGTATATAGGTCAAGGTTTTATGATTACCCTATCTCATGCCAATCGTTTACCTGTAACTATTCAATATCCTTATGAAAAATTGATAACCTCAGAGCGGTTTCGTGGTCGAATACACTTTGAGTTTGATAAATGTATTGCTTGTGAAGTATGTGTTCGTGTATGTCCGATAGATTTACCTGTTGTTGATTGGAAATTAGAAAAAGATATTCGAAAAAAACGATTGCTTAATTACAGCATTGATTTCGGAATCTGTATATTTTGTGGTAATTGTGTTGAGTATTGTCCAACAAATTGTTTATCAATGACTGAAGAATATGAGCTTTCTACTTATGATCGTCATGAATTAAATTATAATCAAATTGCTCTGGGTCGTTTACCAATACCAATAACTGATGATTACACAATTCGAACTATTTTAAATTCACCTCAAACAAAATAAAAATCTAGGGATTAAAAAAAACTTCCTAATTATTAAATAACTCAATTTTTAACGCGCCTTTATTTTATTTTTAAATACTAAATTAAATAGTGAATTTAAATTCAAAAAGTTTTTTCTTGGTCAATAATTAAAAAATATAATGAGTCGCTATTCTATTGATTGGTGAAAATAAAAATGTGTATTAAAAATATGGTTACTGTAATAGTTTTATTTTAAATAGTTGTTATTTTGAACTACTTTAATTTAATTACAAAAAAAAACAGAAAAAATACAATGGGTACAAAAATTTTACTCATAAAAAGTCGTACACATTAGGATTTAACAATTAGTAAAGGCACTAATCTTTATTCCTGTTCAATTCAATAAGATCATGAAACATTCTGATTTTTTATCTCTTATTTTTTATATATTATATAATGGATTTACCTGGATCAATACATGATTTTCTTTTAGTCTTTCTGGGAACAGGTCTTATATTAGGGGGTCTAGGAGTAGTATTATTTAACAATACAATTTTTTCTGCCTTTTCGTTGGGGTTGGTTCTTGTTTGTATATCTTTATTTTATATTCTCGCCAATTCGCAGTTTGTAGCTTCTGCACAACTCCTTATTTATGTGGGAGCTATAAATGTTTTAATAATATTTGCTGTAATGTTCATGAATGGGCCAGAATATGACACAAATTTACGTCTGTGGACTGTTGGGGATAACATTACTTCGTTGATTTGTACAAGTCTTTTTTTTTCATTAATTTTTATTACTCTAAATACCTCATGGTATGGTATTATTTGGACTACAAAATCAAACCAGATTCTAGAACAAGATTTGATAACTACTAGTCAACAAATCGGAATTCATTTATCAACAGATTTTTTTCTTCCCTTTGAACTCATTTCAATAATTCTTTTAGTTGCTTTAATAGGCGCAATTGCTATCGCGCGTCAATAATTTATTTTTAAAACTAGCAATAAAAAAGAGTATTTTATCATATCCATCATATACATTTACATTAAATTCTATTCGGATTCCTTTATAAACTTTTAGTTTGATTTCTTATTACCAACATCTTTTTTTTGCTTTAAATTTTGTCAATTTTATTTGAACTTATGGTATTCTAGTCAATCAAATGGGTTTAATTGTTGTTCAGATTGAAATGCATTAAATCTAAATTTATATTGATAAGGAGTTGATCAATGATGCTCGAACATGTACTTGTTTTGAGTGCTTATTTATTTTCTATCGGAATCTATGGATTAGTCACGAGTCGAAATTTAGTACGGGCTCTGATGTGTCTTGAACTTATATTGAATGCAGTTAATCTAAATTTTGTAACATTTTCTGATTTTTTTGATAGCCGCCAATTAAAAGGAAATATTTTCTCAATTTTTGTTATAGCTATTGCAGCCGCTGAAGCAGCAATTGGGCTTGCTATTGTTTCTTCAATTTATCGTAATAGAAAATCAACTCGTATCAATCAATCGAATTTATTGAATAAATAGTCTTTTTTTTTTATTCTCTATATTTTTTATTCTAAATATTATTATTATATTCTATATAAATATAAATTTTAATTTGAAGTTCCATTTAAATTATTAAGTATCGAACTTTAAGGTAAAAAATAAATTTAAAATGTAAGAAGTCCAAGTATTTTGGACCCGTTTTCTATTTATTTTTTAGTAAGTCGCCAATCCAAGCCAGAAGTAAATAGCTTCAAAAAATTCTGGTAAATCGTTGATTCGTCTGGTATTTTAATATGTACTTCATTTACTTTACTATAACTAGATCGAAAATTAAACTTAATGAAATTAAAAAAATTAAAGATCCTATGTCACATTCAGTAAAGATTTATGATACATGTATAGGGTGTACTCAATGTGTTCGAGCTTGCCCCACAGATGTATTAGAAATGATACCTTGGGACGGATGTAAGGCTAAACAAATAGCTTCCGCCCCAAGAACTGAGGACTGTGTTGGTTGTAAGAGATGCGAATCCGCTTGTCCAACAGATTTTTTAAGTGTTCGAGTTTATTTATGGCATGAAACAACGCGGAGTATGGGTCTAGCTTATTGATACGTCCCAGAAAATTGCATTTGAATCCATTTATTCAATTTGGATTTTTTACTGAAAAAAACCCGCACCCGAAAAGAAATTTCTTTTCGGGTGCGGGTTTTTTTGGCCCAAGCGTATCTTGTCTTTACCACGAATTCTTTTCCTTGGTTAACAACAATTGTCGTTTTACCCATATTTGCAGGTTCTTTAATGTTAATTCTCCCTCATAGAGGAAATAAGGCAACTCGGTGGTATACAATAGGCATATCTACTATAGAGCTACTTCTAACAACCTATGTGTTTTGTTATCATTTCCAACCAGACGACCCATTAATCCAACTGGCCGAAGATTATAAATGGATCAACTTTTTTGATTTCCACTGGAAATTAGGAGTAGATGGACTTTCGATAGGACCCGTTTTACTGACGGGATTCATCACTACTTTAGCTACTTTAGCGGCTTTTCCAGTTACTCGGGATTCCCGATTATTCCACTTTCTGATGTTAGCAATGTACAGTGGTCAAATGGGTTCATTTTCATCCCGAGATCTTTTACTTTTTTTCATAATGTGGGAATTAGAATTAATTCCTGTTTATCTACTTTTATCCATGTGGGGAGGAAAGAAACGTCTCTATTCAGCTACTAAATTTATTTTGTATACGGCCGGGGGTTCCATTTTTCTATTAATGGGAGTTTTGGGTGTTGGTTTATATGGTTCTATTGAACCTACCTTAAATTGGGAAACATTAGTTAATCAATCGTATACCCTGGCATTAGAAATAATATTCTATATTGTATTTTTTATTGCTTTTGCTGTAAAATTACCAATTATACCTTTACATACATGGTTACCAGATACCCATGGGGAAGCTCATTACAGTACTTGTATGCTTCTAGCGGGAATCTTATTAAAAATGGGAGCGTATGGGTTGGTTCGGATCAATATGGAATTATTACCTCATGCTCATTCGATATTTTCGCCTTGGTTGATAATAATAGGCACAGTGCAAATAATCTATGCAGCTTTAACATCTCCTGGACAACGCAATTTAAAAAAAAGAATAGCCTATTCCTCTGTATCTCACATGGGTTTTATAATTATAGGAATTAGTTCTATAACTGAAACGGGACTTAACGGAGCCATTTTACAAATAATTTCTCATGGATTTATTGGTGCTGCACTTTTTTTCTTAGCGGGAACTAGTTACGATCGAACACGTCTTGTTTATCTCGACGAAATGGGCGGAATAGCTATTCCAATGCCAAAAATTTTTACACTATTCAGTAGTTTTTCCATGGCATCCCTTGCATTACCGGGCATGAGTGGTTTCATTGCCGAATTAATAGTCTTTTTTGGAATAATTACAAGCCAAAAATTACTTTTAATGTCAAAGATACTAATTTGTTTTGGAATGGCAATTGGAATGATATTAACTCCTATTTATTCATTATCTATGTTACGTCAAATGTTTTATGGATATAAGTTATTTAATATTACAAACTCTTATTTTTTTGATTCTGGTCCACGAGAATTTTTTGTTTCGACTTCTATCTTTCTACCTGTCCTAGGTGTTGGCGTTTACCCAGATTTCGTTCTTTCATTATCCGCTGAGAAGGTAGAAGCTATTTTATCAAACTTTTTTCTAGATAAGTTTCATTTAATGAAATGAAAAAGTAGTCGTCTTTCTATTTGTATATTTATAATAAGAACGACTGAATTGGAATTATAATTAGGACATTTTAGACATTTGTGAGAACCATCTTAATGGTTCTCACCTGTTTATAAGTTGATAAGAAACACCTTGGCCTATGTTTGTATTCGTAAAGTCTTTTCTTCAATTAAATTTAATTTAGAATGAACCATAACTATGTAGCCCTATTCCTAAGAGATTGACTCCAAAATAGCATATCCAAATTATAAGAAAGCCTATAAAAGCTACAATTGCAGAATTTGCACCCTGCAAATTTTTATTTGTTCTAATATGTAAATAAATTGCAAATACAGTCCAAGTAATAAATGCCCAAGTTTCCTTTGGGTCCCAATTCCAATATGAGCCCCACGCCTCATTTGCCCATACTGCTCCTGAAAGAATACCCATGGTTAAAAGGATAAATCCTAAACTAATAACACGATAACTCCAACGATCCAGTTGGTCAATCAATTGAGATCTATAGTAATTTTTAACAGAAAAGGCTGAAACGCTTTCTAAAATATTGTCTTTTTCGTTCATGTGTGGAATTTTACTAAATAAAAGGGACTCGTTTAATAAATGTTTTCTTTTATCAAAAAGGGTTATTTTAGCTTTTTGAAATAGAATGATTAGAAGTGCTACTGATAACAATGATCCGCATAAAAGAGCGGCATAACCTAGTACCATCATACTTACGTGCATCATTAACCAATGGGATTGAAGAGCGGGTACTAATATTGAAGATTGGCGCATTTCCGTTAAAGGGCCTGAAGTAGCAAACCCTTGGGTAAAAATAGCACTTGGTGCAGTTATTGCACTTAAATTATTTTTTTTGTTTTTAAAATATGGAATCATATGAATAATGTAAAAACTCCAGGAAAGGAAGATTAATGATTCATATAGATCACTTAATGGGAAATGTTTCCAATAAACCCAACGCGTAATTAATAATCCCGTTAGGGATAAAAAAGTAACTATCATGCCTTTTTCTAATGAATTATATAGCCGCACTTTTTCATTGACTACTAAAGTTATCAAATGGAGTGTAATTACAACGGAAACCGTTGAAAACGAAATATGAGTCAAAATACGTTCTAAAGTCGAAAATATCATATAAAACTCTATCTATACATAGATAAAAAAGAAATACTTCAATTAAAAATTATCAAATGAAAAATATGAAATAAATTTTATTTATCATTATTATTAATAATGGTCTAGAAAACTGTTGAATTCTTTTGATAATTTTTAAGATACCATGCCGCCACTCGGACTCGAACCGAGATGCTCTCGCACTGCTTCCTAAGAGCAACGTGTCTACCAATTTCACCATAGCGGCTTGTTTGAAATCATAATAGTCTTTTTTTATTCAATCGTCGAGAGTAATTTTTTTTGTATAAAACAAAAATTTGACAAATAAAACATAATTAGAAAATCTAAAAATGCTTTTAATTTAAGTAAATTTTAAAGTACTACTTTGATTTGACAATCGACTCTCGTGTCGTTTAGATTTGGAACTTTTGTAAATAAAATATTCTGTCTCTCACTCCGGGGTAGACCACAAAAAATTTTTTTCTTGTTTTATTTTCATTTATTAATCATTTTTGATCTGATTTCTAAATTAGTAAATAACAAATGAATATGAATCCCCAAAAATCTACTGTTTTAGATCACATTTGAAATACGACATCGAACTCTTTTTTATTAAAAGGAGACTTTATATATCCAAAAAATGAATTAAACATATAGAATAGCAAAGTAAATTTTCTTTGTATTAGTAAATTTTCTTTGTATTATAGGTTATTTTATATTTGAACAAAACAATTTAATATTGAACTGAACATGTCATATAAGAAAAGTAGTTTGTTTTTTATTTTAAAATTTATAAAAACTTGGATAATTTTGTTGTGACAAAACATAAAGGGTTGATGGGGAAAAACTCCCCATCTTAGAAATTCAAAAATAAACTAAAAAAAATAATGATGATTATATCTTTTTTTTTTAAGTACCCTTTTTTGGTTGATATAAGAGCTCTTTTTCTACATATCATAAGAAAAAGTCACACGTTTTTATAATTTTATAAATATTAATTAAAAAATTAATAAATACAAAATAGTTATTTCATTTTTAATTTGAAATTAAAAAGGAAATTTCATCATAATTTAGGATGTTAATTTGTTCTATTAAGATTTTTTTTGAATCAGGTCCATTCTGATTATTCCAAGTTTTGAGTACTTTTTTTTAGTACAAAAAAACTTTTTGAATTCCCAGTATAAAGAGATTTTGCTAACGAAAAAGCTTTTAACGCCGCCCAATACCCCTTCTTTTTCCAAAAATTTTTACGAATACGCTTTTTGGAAATAGAAGTGCGTTTTTTTGGAACTGCCATTTCAAATTTTATTTATTCTTCATTGTTATAGTTGGATGTGAAAGACATCTGTTGTTTAAAAAAATCTTTGTTTCTTATTCATTATCTCTTATTCATTATCTATGTATTTATATTCTAGGCGATAACCAAATTTTGTATTAAATAATAATATGGGCGATTAGTATAAACAAACTTTTTTATGATCCAGCGACTATTCATAAAAAAATGCATATGAAATTCAAATTTTAAAACCCACTACTTACTTATTACTTAATCTTAATTTAAAAACTTGACTTTAGTTTTTTGAAAACATATAGACTTTTTATATATTTTTTTGGACTGGAAAATAATTCAAAATTTTTGTGTACAACGGGTTAATAATTCCGAATTCCGAACTTATTTTCGAATAAACTAATTTTTTTGTATTATTAGAGCTTTAGTAACTAATTTTTATAGTCTATAGACGGATTAGAAATGCTTTAAATATAAAGGAAAGTTTTTTTATCTTCTTTCTCTTATATATTAAAATTTACTTATTTATTAACAAATTTTATATTTGACCAATAAGAATTTCTTTATTTGAATATTAAAAAAATTCAACATCTATGTATATTAATTTAGTGTTATTATATATCGTGATTTTTAATGGATTTCTTTCAAAAAATGACTATTAAAAAAAATTAAATTCGAAATAAAAATTTTATATTATATTATGGAACATATATACCAATATGCATGGATCATACCCTTCATTCCACTCCCAGCTCCTTTCTTAATAGGAGTGGGACTTCTCCTTTTTCCAACAGCAACAAAAAGTATTCGACGGGTGTGGGCTTTTTGTAGTATTTCTTTATTAACTATAGCTATGATTTTTTCGACGACGCTGGCAATTCAACAAATAAATAGTAATTCCATTTATCAATATGTATGGTCTTGGACTATTAATAATGATTTTTCTTTTGAATTTGGCTATTTGCTCGATCCACTTACTTCTATTATGTTAGTCTTAATAACTACTGTTGCAATTTTGGTTCTTATTTATAGCGATAATTATATGTGTCATGATCAGGGATATTTAAGATTTTTTGTTTATATGAGTTTTTTCAATACTTCCATGTTAGGATTAGTTACTAGTTCAAATTTAATACAAATTTATATTTGTTGGGAATTAGTTGGAATGTGTTCGTATCTATTAATAGGTTTTTGGTTTACACGCCCCATTGCCGCGAATGCTTGTCAAAAAGCGTTTGTGACTAATCGTGTAGGAGATTTTGGCTTATTATTAGGAATTTTAGGTCTTTATTGGGTAACAGGCAGTTTCGATTTTCGTGATTTATTTGAAATATTTACTAACTTAATTAAAACTCATGAAGTTAATATTTTATTTTGTATTTTTTGTACTTTATTTTTATTTTCTGGTGCAGTTGCAAAATCTGCCCAATTTCCTCTTCATGTATGGTTACCCGATGCTATGGAGGGGCCTACTCCGATTTCAGCTCTCATACATGCTGCGACCATGGTCGCAGCCGGGATTTTTCTAGTTGCTCGTCTTTTTCCTCTTTTCATAGTTATACCTTATATAATGTATGTAATCGCTTTTATAGGTATAATAACTTTATTTTTAGGAGCTACCTTAGCTCTTGCTCAAAAAGATATTAAGAGAAGTTTAGCTTATTCTACAATGTCTCAATTGGGTTATATGATGTTAGCCCTAGGTATGGGTTCTTATCGAGCTGCTTTATTTCATTTGATTACTCATGCTTATTCAAAAGCTTTATTGTTTTTAGGATCCGGATCCCTTATTCATTCAATGGAAACGCTTGTTGGATATTCTCCAGATAAAAATCAAAATATGGTTCTTATGGGAGGATTAACAAAACATGTTCCAATTACAAAAACTGCTTTTTTAATAGGTACGCTTTCTCTTTGTGGTATTCCGCCTCTTGCTTGTTTTTGGTCCAAAGATGAAATTCTTAATGATAGTTGGTTTTATTCGCCAATTTTTGCAATAATAGCTTATTTCACAGCCGGATTAACCGCTTTTTATATGTTTCGAATCTATTTTCTTACGTTTGACGGGCATTTAAACCTTTATTGTAAAAATTCTAGTGGAAAAAAAAACATTTCCCTCTATTCAATGTCTCTGTGGGGTAAAGACGGATTGAAAAAAATTAATAAAAATTTATCTTTAGTTACTTTATTAACAAGGAATGCTAATCGAGCAGAGACTTCCGTTTTTAGGAAAAACCCATATAAAATTTACCGACATTTTTTAAAAATAATGCGATCTTTTATTACTATTACTTTTACTGAAAATAAAAAAATTTCTGCATATCCTCCTGAATCGGACAATACTATGCTATTTCCTCTCATTGTATTGATTGTGTTTACTTTTTTCATTGAATTAATTGGAATTCCGTTTAATCAAGAAGGAATAGGATTGGATATATTAACTAAATGGTTAACTCCATCCGTAAATCCTTTACATTCACCTTTGAATAATTATGTTGATTGGTATGAATTTGCAATAAATGCAACTTTATCAGTTAGTATAGCTTGTTGGGGAATATTTATAGCTTTTTTTTTATATAAACCTATTTATTCATCGTTAAAAAATTTTTATTTAATAAATTCATTTGATAAAAGAGGTCCAAAGAGACCTTTTTGGGATAATATAACAATTTTTTTTTATAATTGGTCTTCGAACCGTGGTTATATTGATGATTTTTATACAACATATTTTATTAAGGGTGTACGAGGGTTGGTCGAGTTAGTTTCTTTTATTGATAGACGAATAATTGATGGAATTCCGAATGGATTTGGTATTACAAGTTTTTTTGTAGCCGAAAGTATTAAATATATAGGAGGGGGTCGCATATCCTCATATCTTTTTTTGTATTTATTTTATGTCTGCATTTTTTTATTTTTTTATTATTTATTTTTAGTCCTATGATTGCATCAACTAAAAATTTTAAAAATTGTTCTTGATCTTCTGAACTAATTTGTTCTTCTTCTAGAAGTAAATGAATTCCTTTCCGATTGAATGTTGATTCCCCAGAAAATGGACTCATTAAAGGCATGAAATGCCTAATTTCTTTTGATATTGATTTTTTTTTTAATGTATCTTTTTTCTGTTCAAATTCGTGGTAATTATAATCATTACGAAGAATACTATGAATCTTATTTATAAAAATTCCATCTATCCAATTTTGGACTACAGTTTCATTTATAATAGAGGGTGAAAAGCATTTTTTTATTATTCCACGATAGGGTCCATTTAAGAAAGGATCATTTATTTTTGGCAAATATTCCTTTTTAGTTTTCTCATTGCATAATTGAGTTTTTTTATCGAGTCCATCTATATAAAAAAGTCCTTTGTCTAGAACTGCAATTCTATTAGCAAATTCATTGCTTAAGCTGTTTTTTTTTTGTTCATTGGTATAAATCCAATAATTGTATAGTTCATCGTATAATAATTTTTCTGTTGTAGACAAAGAAATCTTTCTTTGTATCATTTCCCAGAAAATTGATAAACTGGGTGGATATGTAAAAGAAATTCTTTTTTTTCCATCGTTTTGACATGTATAAAAAAAATATTGTGACATTTCATTTCTTACCGCATTTTCAAATCGATTGTTTTTTATATATCGCGTTGGACGATTCCAACGTTTATAGTCGAAAAGAAGAGAAAGAAGGGGTTTTTCAAACCAGAATAGGTTTTTCTTTTCTTCTTTAAGTATTTCTAACTTCGAAATATCTTGATTGCCAGAATAAGAAGTTGGGCTATTTTTATAGTATGCTTCTTTTAAGTGCAAGTGGAATTCATCCTTTGTTTTGTCCTTTCCATTCACTCGGATCTTTTCCGTTTCATCAATTTTGTCCGGATCCGGATCCTCCTTTTTTTCCGAAAAAAGGGAAGGAGAAGGATCTTCTTCGGTGAATCCCTCTTCTTCCTGTTTAGTCTCCTTCGTTTCGGACTTTTTTTCTATTTCTACATCTGTTTCGTCCTCACTTTCTTTCGTTTCTGAGGTTTCTTTCAGTTTCTTAGTAAAAATGGGTGACGGCATTCGGCCTAAATAGTAGACACAGGTAATAAATAAGAGAATACTAAAGATTCGAGCCATAGAATTTTTTAATTCTGACACCAGATACTTATTAGATCGAATAAGTACATTAGATCTAATAGAATGATTTTGCTGTATCCAAACTAATACCAACCCAACCCATTTCATGAATAAAATGTGACCAATTAACCAACCAACAAAACTACTTGTTACAAATAACATCTTGTTGTTGCATCGAAACATATAAATGTTTACTAATCTGGCTAACATTGAACTTGGTAAAATGAAATGGTTGAATAATTGAAAAATGAGATTATTCAGGAATACACATTGAATGCTGAGATTACGCATTGAATTTCTGCTAGTAGATCCATAATCAAAAAAGCGTTTGTGATTGTTCCAGAAGAAATGAAACAAAAGGTAGGGTAGAGCTAGGACAGTTATTGTATGAGGTCTACCCAATGCTAGATGCAGAGGCGTATAATAGATCGATATGAACATCACGAGCTGTCCCATAATAAAACCAGTTGTTGCTGATACCTTCTTCTCGGTTCCTTCTTCTCCTTCTTCCATAACCTGAGCTCGGAGAAGGAAGAGATAAGAGGGCCCTATGGAGAATGTGGTCAGAAATCCATAATAAAGTCCGACCACAACGACCGAATTGATTATCTTCATGCATAAGGATACTAGATTACCTAGTAGAAAAGATTGAAAAATCATCACAAACCTCCCTTTTTCTTTTGTATTGCAATTTCTGGATTATTATATGATGATTTTTTAACTTTCCATATCTAGAAATAGAAAGAGATAGACTAGAAACGACATCTCTTATGTCGATGACACAAAAGGGATATTAAATGATTGGAATTGGGATATGGATGGAATATAATGAAATAGAGCCACTTTCAGGTTCTCTATGAAATGAGGCATGGAAGGGAGCCATTACGAATAAGTTCCGGGAGTTACGAAGGAAGCTTCGAGCTCATATTGATCATGGGTTGAGACCGGTAATTTAATTCTATGAGATCGAGTCTGGCGTTGTTCCTCAGTAGCTCAGTGGTAGAGCGGTCGGCTGTTAACTGATTGGTCGTAGGTTCGAATCCTACTTGGGGAGA